TTTCTTCTGAGTCTCTTTCAAATTCAATAAATGTTGGTTGATCGTATATTTCATTATAGTTATATGATTCAGAGTATCATTTCCTATTTGATCCCTTTGAATTCCATATTCGAAGTTGCGATTGGATCTATTCATTAAAAAGAATCGATTCGATACATTTCTTATGTACCCATAGATGCTATATTGGATTTGAATCAGATTTCGGATCAATCTATATTGATTGACTGCCTCCATGATGTTGTTGCTAGCAAATACCGCTGTTTTTAGTTTTGGATCTTCCAAATCATTCCCGCAGTGGATCCGGACCAATTTTTTTTTGATCCTTCGATAAAAAGATTCATTCTCCTCATAAAAAAGAGGAGGTAGAACCAATAAAGATTTCTTTTTCGATTCATCTCTGGAGTTGAATACCTCATTCAAGAATTTTTTTTGATCCAACCCGTAGGAATCAATAGAAAAGGCAAATCCCCTATGATACACCAGATCCGGCTCGGTTATTGATAGAGTGAATAGATCTGCCATTTCTTGAAATCTCTCTTCTGATTCAAAATCGTGGTGTAACGTGTATCCCCCTTTGTTCCGGTTATGGAATAGATGAAATAAATCCAAAAATGGATTTTTTTTCAAGAATGAAATCTTATTGGAACTGTCCATATCTGGTTCATCCTTCGGAACCATATCACATCCCGGATCTGATGAAATAGGATGAATTGAGACGGTATTTTGTAAATACGTAATTATCTTGAATATATCAACCATTTCTTTATTTTCCGATCGCCTGGAAGGGACAAAAGAAACATCTTGTTTTTTCTTCAAAAATTTCTGATCTCTAGTGGACCTCTCAGTAGGATTCGAACCCAGATGAAGTTCTGACCATCTGTCAGAGAAAAAAGAACGAATTGATCTTGTAGGATTCCCAAGAAATTCTTCGATTTCTTTCGGAAGCAGATGAATAATCATCTGCTTCTCACGTTTCGTGAATAGCCGGGACATTGAGGAAGATCCAAAAAGGCATTTCGGGAATCGATCTGATTCTATCTCTGTTCGTTCCGTTTGAAGAAAGGAAGGATCCCAAAGAATCGATCTTTCTTTTAGTTGCTGAATCTCTGTTTGATCGATCAATGTGTGATATTCTGAATCCTCATTTCTAATGGAATCGAAATGATCTCTGGATTGATCAGAGGATCCTTTCGATTGGCTAGAATCCGTTACTTGAACGAAAATAGATCTTGTGGAATCATATTGAATATTTGACAATACATTCCGTACCCTGCTAAAAAACCAATCCTTGTTTACCAACCACACATTGTCTAACCAAATCCAATTCTCTCTCGATACGTTCCTCAAAAAATCCGATTCGTGCTGATTCTTCCCCCAACTAACGAAGAGATCTTGGCGGAATTGCCACATATGAAATTGAGCACAATTTTGCAAAGAAATACCCCACTTGTTTCTCGAGAAGAGATGGGAAACGTGCTCAATATCATTTGATTGAATAGTTGCCTCAGCTCCTTGTTGTTTGAAGAAACCCTCCCCTTCAATTGGTCTTTTTTCACGAAAAGCAGACATGAGATAACAAATCAAGTCTTTCCCTAAGATTTCGAATAGCTGTCCCGAATTCAAGTTGATTATGTTTCGCTTCTTCCTCGGAGAAAGACGATCAAACAATTCCCAATCATGGTCCTTGCGGATCGGATCATCCGTATAGGATAAAAAAAGAAACTCCAGATATTTGCTATCTTTCTCTTTGAATGAGATCTCAATTCCAGCTACGGTTTCATTAGCTATCTTACAACTAGAATCCCTCTTTTTTCCGATCCGGTTCCTCCACCACTGCGAACCCCGGTTCGATTCAGGCATGATACACTTTTTATTTATTGGGAGAACCCAAGTACTCTCTTGCGGATCCATGAAACAACTCTCAGAAATCTTTTTCTCTTTTGGAAGATACAGGAGTGAAACAATCAATCTATTGATATTGGAAGACCAAAAAGATTCTTCCAATGTCTCATTTCTGGGTCCAATGGAATTCATAGGTATAGGAAGAAGCTCCATCAAATAGAGATTTTTTCTTTCGACCATCTTTCGATTGGTAATACGAGATATAAGGACCACTACTACAAGCAGTACTACACCTTTGATCGTGAAATATCGATTGCTTGTTGAACCCTGTGAATCACGTGAAAGTAGGATACTCCAAATTCGGGGGTCAGAGAGTTTCATAAAACGTTCTTGGTGGAAAAAAATGTGAGTGAAAGATCCCACTGAATCGAATTTGATCCATGAATCTAAGAAATAGTGAGAATTCTTGATCTCACTCAATATCTCTCTCAATTCGAAGATCCAGGATTTGAATTGATATCGTTTCATTGATTCCTCCTAAAGATTTTCATTGATTCCTCCTAAAGATTTCATTTCAATTGGAATTTGGTTATTCACGATGTACAATGAGCCCTGTTAAGCATCCATGGCTGAATGGTTAAAGCGCCCAACTCATAATTGGCAAATTCGTAGGTTCAATTCCTGCTGGATGCACGCCAATGGGAACGTTCAATAAGTCTATTGGAATTGGCTCTGTATCAATGGAATCTCATCATCCATACATAACGAATTGGTATGGTATATTCATACCATAACATATGAACAGTAAGAACTAGAATTCTTATCGATACTGGAACTCATAGGGAAGAAAATGGAGTTATGGATGGAATCAAATATGCAGTATTTACAGAAAAAAGTATTCGGTTATTGGGGAACAATCAATATACTTCTAATGTCGAATCAGGATCAACTAGGACAGAAATAAAGCATTGGGTCGAACTCTTCTTTGGTGTCAAGGTAATAGCTATGAATAGTCATCGACTCCCAGGAAAGGGTAGAAGAATAGGACCTATTATGGGACATACAATGCATTACAGACGTATGATCATTACGCTTCAACCGGGTTATTCTATTCCACCTCTTATAGAGAAAAGAACTTAAAGCAAAATACTTAATAACACGGCGATACATTTATACAAAACTTCTACCCCGAGCACACGTAATAGAGCCATAGACAGTCAAATGAAATCCAATCCACGAAATAATTTGATCTGTGGACAGCATCATTGTGGTAAAGGTCGTAATGCCAGAGGAATCATTACCGCAAGACATAGAGGGGGAGGTCATAAGCGTCTATACCGTAAAATCGATTTTCGACGGAATGAAAAAGACATATCTGGTAGAATCGTAACCATAGAATATGACCCTAATCGAAATGCATACATTTGTCTCATACATTATGGGGATGGCGAGAAAAGATATATTTTACACCCCAGAGGGGCTATAATTGGAGATACCATTATTTCTGGTACAGAAGTCCCTATATCAATGGGAAATGCCCTACCTTTGAGTGCGGTTTGAACTATTGATTTACGTAATTGGAAGTAACCAATTAGGTTTACGATGAAACCTAGAAATCAATCACTGATCCAATTTGAGTACCTCTATGGGATAGACCTCAACAGAAAACTGTTGAGTAACGGCAGCAAGTGATTGAGTTCAGTAGTTCCTCATAGAAAATTATTGACTCTAGAGATATGGTAATATGGAGAAGACAAAATTGTTTGAAGCACGCACAGAACCGGAAGCGCCCCTTGTTTCAAAGAGAGGAGGACGGGTTATTCACATTTAATTTGATGGTCAGAGGCGAATTGAAAGCTAAGCAGTGGTAATTATAAAGATCCCCCGGGGAAAAATAGAGATGTCTCCTACGTTACCCGTAATATGTGGAAGTATCGACGTAATTTCATAGAGTCATTCGGTCTGAATGCTACATGAAGAACATAAGCCAGATGATGGAACGGGGAGACCTAGGATGTAGAAGATCATACATGAGTGATTCGGCAGATTTGGATTCCTATATATCCACTCATGTGGTACTTCATCATACGATTCATATAAGATAAAGATCCATCTGTCTAGATATCATCATATACATCTAGAAAGCCGTATGCTTTGGAAGAAGCTTGTACAGTTTGGGAAGAGGTTTTTAAAAGAAGAATCTACTTCAACCGATATGCCCTTAGGCACGGCCATACATAACATAGAAATCACGCTTGGAAAGGGTGGACAATTAGCTAGAGCGGCGGGCGCTGTAGCGAAACTGATCGCAAAAGAGGGTAAATCAGCCACATTAAGATTACCATCCGGGGAGGTCCGTTTGATATCCAAAAACTGCTTAGCAACAGTCGGACAAGTGGGTAATGTTGGGGTGAATCAACAAAGTTTGGGTAGAGCCGGATCGAAGTGTTGGATAGGTAAGCGTCCTGTAGTAAGAGGAGTAGTTATGAACCCTGTAGACCATCCCCATGGAGGTGGGGAAGGGAAAGCCCCAATTGGTAGAAAAAAACCCACAACTCCTTGGGGTTATCCTGCGCTTGGAAGAAGAAGTCGGAAAAGGAAAAAATATAGTGATAGTTTTATTCTTCGTCGCCGTAAATAGGAATATTGAAAATAGAATTTTTTGAATTTGAAATAATGTGATGGGCGAACGACGGGAATTGAACCCGCGCGTGGTGGATTCACAATCCACTGCCTTGATCCACTTGGCTACATCCGCCCCTTATCTAGCTAAAGGATTTTCTCTTTTTTCCATTCATCATTATTGTATTTATTCTTACCTTCATACTTAGATCGAGATATTCTATTGGACATAGAATGCCAATCTTTAAAATGTAAAAAAAGGAGTAATCAGCTGTGGCACGTTCACTAAAAAAAAACCCTTTTGTAGCTAATCATTTATCAAGAAAAATTGAAAAACTCAACATGAGGGAGGAGAAAGAAATAATAGTAACTTGGTCTCGGGCATCTACCATTATACCCAAAATGATTGGCCATACAATCGCTATTCATAATGGAAAGGAACATTTACCTATTTATATAACAGATCGTATGGTAGGTCACAAATTGGGAGAATTCGCGCCGACTCTGACTTTCGCGAGACATGCGAGAAACGATAATAAATCTCGTCGTTAATTTGGAAAAAAAATAGATACTTATCATTCATTGGCGGGAGATAACCTTATGATAAAGAAAAAGAACTCAAATTCGAGTGGAGAAGTAAAAGTTTTAGCTCAACATATATGTATGTCTATTTTCAAAGCGCAAAGAGTAATTGATCAGATTCGCGGGCGTTCTTATGAGGAAACGCTTATGATATTGGAACTTATGCCTTATCGAGCATCTTATCCCATTTTAAAATTGGTTTATTCCGCAGCAGCAAACGCTAGTCATAATATGGGTTTGAACGAAACCGATTTATTCATTAGTAAAGCCGAAGTCAATGGAGGTTCTTTTGTGAAAAAATTAAGACCTAGAGCTCGAGGACGTAGTTATCCGATAAAAAGGCCAACTTGTCATATAACAATTGTATTAAAAGATAAATCAAAATTATCTTTCGATGAATTTAAGATTTAGATTCATATTTAGAAAAAAATAGATGGAAAGATAATATAATAAAAAATATGGGACAAAAAATAAATCCGCTTGGTTTCAGACTTGGTACAACCCAAAATCATCATTCCTTTTGGTTCGCACAACCAAAAAATTTTTCTGTGGGTCTACAAGAAGATGAGAAAATACGGAATTGTATAAAGAACTATGTACAAAAAAATAAAAAAATATCCTCAGGTTTCGAAGGAATTGGAATTGCGCGTATAGAAATTAAAAAAAGAATTGATTTAATCCAGGTTATAATTCATATTGGATTCCCAAATTTATTAATAGAGGGCCGAACACGAGGAATCGAAGAATTACAGATGAATGTACAAAAAGAATTTCGTTCTGTGAACCGAAGAATCAACATTGCTATCACACGAATAGAAAAACCTTATGGAGACCCCAATATTCTTGCAGAATATATGGCTTCTCAATTAAGAAATAGAGTTTCATTTCGAAAGGCAATGAAAAGAGCTATTGAATTAACTGAACAAACAGATACAAAAGGAATTCAAATACAAATTGCAGGACGTATTGACGGAAAAGAAATTGCACGCGTCGAATGGATCAGAGAAGGTAGGGTTCCTCTACAAACAATTCGCGCTAAAATTGATCATTGTTCCTATACAATTCGAACTATCCATGGAGTACTAGGCCTCAAAATTTGGATATTTGTGGATGAAGAATAATAGACCTTTATTTATCTTGTCATTCTATCCAGTAATATAGTGATATATAGAACAAAAAACTAGAAACTTTTTCTGTTTTTCTGTTAAATCAAAAAAATAAAATAATTCGAATTCTATAAGGTTGAATAAAAAAGAAATTAACCTTTTTTTTTTTATAATTGCTATGCTTAGTGTGTGACTCGTTAGTTTTTTCTTTATAGTTTTTAGTAGGATCAAAAAAAGACTGATCCCTAATATTAATTCAATAACTACAACTACTATATAAAAATAAAAAAAAATGAAAAACTAATAACTAACTTATTGCTTCATATTGTCGAGATCCCAAAAACAGTCACTATATGACTGGATCAATCATATAGTTGTAACAACTGGAATTGTTCCATAACAAAAAAATATGATTGTGGATTTGAAATAAAAATAAGGGGATGCGGATAAATGGAAAGGTGATAGAAAGAGAGAATAAAAATATCAATGATATATAATTCCAATATGTATGGTCTATGAATTACCTCATATAAATAAAAGGCAGTGTAATAAAGCATTAATTTCATATTGTTTTAATATTGTTTAATATTGTATCGATTGATATATAAATAATAAATGATATATAAATAATAAAGAGCTTCCGGTTAATAGAAACTGAGGAGATTGACTCGGAAACAGATTTTGTTGAGAGCTCCATTGCAGAGTTCAGGCCTAATTATTAATGGAGAAGCTATAGGAACGATGAAACCTGTGACTATATAGGATTCCATTTAAAAGAATCCAAATGATTGAGCAGGCGGGATGGCGGAATGAACCAAGAACAATTTTTTTTTTACTCGGAGAGGTTGTGGATTGATCCTACGAATAAAGCAGGAAAAGGAAAGAGTCAATATTCGCCCGCGAAACCCTTATTTCTTATTTATTGGATTCCAATATTGTCTTGATTCAATAATTTATTAAAATATAAAGTAAAAAAAAAAAAAAAAAATAAGGATCCGGTATAAAAAAGAAACATTATCTATATCTAGAAATAGACAAATCTAACCGTATATACAGCTTCTTATCTAATAAATGAAATATAATATCAATAAATCCCATTACTTAGTTTAATGTATTAGTTATTAAATACATGTGCATCTGTAATATTATCGAATCCTTTCATTCGTGAGGAGCTGGATGAGAAGAAACTCTCATGTCCGGTTCTGTAGTAGAGGTGGGAAAAAACCATCAACTATAACCCCAAAAGAACCAGATTTCGTAAGCAACATAGAGGAAGAATGAAAGGAATATCTTGCCGGGGTAATCATATTTGCTTCGGCAGATATGCTCTTCAGGCACTTGAACCCGCTTGGATTACCGCTAGACAAATAGAAGCAGGACGAAGAGCAATGACACGATATGCACGTCGTGGTGGAAAAATATGGGTACGTGTTTTTCCCGATAAACCTATTACACTAAGGCCCGCAGAAACACGTATGGGGTCGGGAAAGGGATCTCCCGAATATTGGGTATCTGTTGTTAAACCCGGTCGAATACTTTACGAAATGGGCGGAGTCTCAGAAACTGTAGCCAGAGCAGCAATTTCAATAGCTGCGTGCAAAATGCCTATAAAAACTCAATTTGTTATTTCAGGATAGAGGTGTAGAACTAAATATAAAAAAAGGGATGAAAAAACAACCACGAGTTTCTTTATTTCTAGACAAATACTATTTCTTCTTTTTCCTCATTCTTTGTCTTTGCATTGAAATAAAAAATTCAAATAAAAATGATATGATTCAACCTCAGACCCTTTTGAATGTAGCAGATAACAGTGGAGCTCGAGAATTAATGTGTATTCGAATCATAGGAGCTGGTAATCATAGATATGCTCATATTGGTGACGTTATTGTTGCTGTAATTAAAGAAGCAGTGCCCAATATGCCTCTAGAAAGATCAGAAGTAATAAGAGCTGTAATTGTACGTACATGTAAAGAACTCAAACGTGACAACGGTATGATAATACGATATGATGACAATGCAGCGGTTGTCATTGATCAAGAAGGAAATCCAAAAGGAACTCGAGTTTTTGGCGCGATTGCTCGGGAATTGAGACAGTTGAATTTTACTAAAATAGTTTCATTAGCTCCCGAGGTATTATAAAGACTCATAGTCATAGATCAAATTAGGATATTGTTCTAGTAGGATATCTGAAATAAACCCAATTAATAGATTGTGTCTCACGCATATACTTTTACTAAATTTAATAATTAATTTAATAAAAAATTTCAAATTTCATTAAATAATGAATACTTTGAAGTATTCAAATAAAAAAACATGTTGATTATATCAAAATTAAGAAGCACCAATAATTATAATTCGTCATGGGCAGAGACACTATTGCTGATATAATAACTTCTATAAGAAATGCTAACATGAGTAAAAATGGAACGGTTCGAATAGTATCCACAAATATCACCGAAAACATTGTTAAAATACTCCTACGAGAGGGTTTTATTGAAAATGTTCGGAAACATCAGGAAAGTAATAAAAATTTCTTGGTTTCAACCTTGCGCCATAAAAGAACTAGGAAAGGAATATATAAAACGATTTTAAAACGTATAAGTCGACCCGGTCTACGAATTTATTCCAACTATAAAAAAATTCCTAAGATTTTAGGTGGAATGGGAATTGTAATTCTTTCCACTTCTCGAGGCATAATGACAGATCGAGAAGCTAGACTAGAAAAAATTGGAGGAGAAATTTTGTGTTATATATGGTGATCCTCCTCTGGTATCCTAATTTTATCTCTAACTTCCTATTTGTGAAATAGAGAGGAAAGGTGAGTTATATAACTCTTCCTCCATTAGTTGATACTTCAAAAAGGTTTCCTGGAATGAAAAAAAAATGATTCATGAAGGTTTAATTACTGAATCATTTCCCAATGGTATGCTCCCCGAATCCGTTTATATTTTATATAATGAAGATCTAATTCTAGGTTATATTTCGGGGAAGATACGACGCAGTTTGATACAAACACTGCCGGGGGATAGAATCAAAATAAAAATAAGGCAATATTATTCATTCAACCAGGGGACGTATAATTTATAGACTTCGGAACAAAGATTCGAACGATTAGATAGATTCTTTTTGAAAAAATCCCTTTCATCAAAGATACAATTTGAAGCAAAAAAAAAAACAAGAGACTTATTTTCTTCCAAGGAATAGATTAAAAATTAAAGTAAGGAGTAAGAAATATGAAAATAAGGGCTTCTGTTCGTAAAATTTGTGAAAAATGTCGACTGATCCGTAGGCGCGGACGAATTATAGTGATTTGTTCCAATCCGAGACATAAACAGAGACAAGGATAATCTTTCTAAAGTTTCTCAAAGAGTGGTTATGGTTATGTAAAAATAAAAGATTTGTTTTAACATAAAATGGATATCTCCATATCTTTTTATATATTTCTGATTCATATTTATGAGATGATAAAATATGGCAAAACCTATACAAAGAATTGGTTCGCGTAGGAATGGGCGTATTAATTTACGTAAGACTGGACGTAGAATACCAAAAGGAGTTATTCATGTTCAAGCCAGTTTCAACAATACCATTGTAACTGTTACAGATGTACGAGGTCGAGTGGTTTCTTGGGCCTCCGCCGGTACTTCTGGATTCAAAGGCACAAGAAGGGGAACACCCTATGCTGCGCAAGCAGCCGCTTTAGATGCTATTCGTACTGTAGTAGATCAAGGTATGCAACGAGCAGAAGTTATGATAAAAGGTCCTGGTCTCGGAAGAGACGCAGCATTACGGGCTATTCGTAGAAGTGGTATACTATTAAGTTTCGTACGTGATGTAACACCTATGCCACATAATGGATGTAGACCTCCCAAAAAAAGACGTGTGTAAAAAAAAGAATTAAATGGATTTCAAGAGAAATAAACGATTCAATGATCTAATCAAATAATAATATTAGTATGGTTCGAGAGGAAATAGCAGGATCCACTCGAACACTACAGTGGAAATGTGTTGAATCAAGAGTAGACAGTACGCGTCTTTATTATGGTCGTTTCATTCTGTCCCCGCTCATGAAAGGGCAAGCCGATACTATAGGTATTGCCATGCGAAGGGCTTTACTTGGAGAAATAGAAGGAACATGTATCACACGTGCTAAATCTGAGAAAGTGCCACATGAATATTCTACGATAGTAGGTATTGAGGAATCGGTACATGAAATTTTAATAAATTTGAAAGAAATTGTATTGAGAAGTAATCTGTATGGAGTTAGAGACGCATCCATTTGCGTTAGAGGTCCTAGATACGTAACCGCTCAAGATATCATCTCACCGCCTTCCGTGGAAATAGTTGACACAACACAGTATATAGCTAACCTGACGGAACCAATTGATTTGCGTATTGGATTACAAATCAATAGAGATCGCGGATACCGTATGAACCCCACAAATAACTCTCAAAACGGAAGTTATCCTATAGATGCTGTATCCATGCCTGTTCGAAATGCAAATCATAGTATTCATTCTTATGGAAATGGAAATGAAAAACAAGAAATACTTTTTCTAGAAATATGGACGAATGGAAGTTTAACTCCTAAGGAAGCACTTTATGAAGCTTCTCGTAATTTGATTAATTTATTTATTCCTTTTCTGCATGCGGAGGAAAGGAACATTCATTTCGAGGAAAATAAAAACAGGTTTACTCTACCTCCTTGTACCTTTCAAAATGGATTAACTAAGCTAAGGAAAAACAAAAAAGGAATTCCATTGAAATGTATTTTTATTGACCAATTAGAACTATCTCCTAGGGCCTATAATTGTCTCAAAAAGTCCAATATACATACATTATTGGACCTTTTGAGTAACAGTCAGGAGGATCTTATGAGAATTGAATATTTTCGTACAGAAGATGTAAAACGGATATTGGACACTCTACAGAAACATTTCGCAATCCATTTACCTAAGAATAAGTTTTCATTTTAAAGAAATTTTTTATCTTCGACACACAATTCGTATTTTCGCGAAATAGATCATAATAAAATTCATGTATCTAGGGAGGATTCACTTTAGAAGCGACTATTCCCTAGATACCTACATCGTGGTATTTCACAGTTGAATCAATTTGAAAAAGACCTAAAGTTAGAGATTTATCAATAGGTAATGTTGCTCCAATACCTAACCAAAGAGCTACTACGGTACCGATCAAAAAGACTGTTGTAGCTACTGGACGACGAAATGGATTTTGGAATTTATTAACATTCTCCAAAAAGGGTACTGTTAATAATCCTGTTGGTACTGAAACCATTAAAAGAACGCCCAATAATTTATTGGGTACTGTGCGGAGTATTTGAAATACAGGAAAAAAGTACCATTCGGGCAATATTTCCAAAGGAGTTGCAAATGGATCTGCCGGTTCACCAATCATTGATGGTTCTAGGACTGCTAAGCCGACATTACATGCAATAGTACCTAGAATTACTACCGGAAAAATATATAAAAGATCATTTGGCCATGCGGGTTCTCCATAATAATTATGCCCCATCCCTTTGGCCAATTTAGCTCTTAATACAGGATCGTTCAAGTCAGGTTTCTTTGTTATTGGGATAGGTGAATTCTTATGGATCCATCCCCCGAAAGAACCGGACATGATAATTTTTCATCATCCGGCTCGAGCAAGATTCAAAAGAATTACAGAAATAGATTGATAGAAAATCTATATTTTATAGATATCCACACATATAAAATAGAATGATTCTATGTAAGTGATAAAAGATTTACTAGGTCCCATTTCTGAAGTTGCACCTATTCATATTCAGTGCAAATAATTTAGTTCTTACAGATAAATGCTCAATATCCAAGTAAGCTTAAAAATTTGATCATAATCAAGGGCTTTTTGGACTGTCTCATGTCTTTTTGATTTTATTCGTTTTTTTCCCCACAACATCTCGATTTTCTTACATACAAAGTCTTTACTTGTTACTAATAAAGTCTAGCCTCTGTTCTTCCTTAGATCTCTTATTTCACTCCGATAGTATCATATTATAGATCGAGGTCGATGCAGAAGAAATGAATGCATTTCCATACTATAAATAAGTAAGTGGGATAGATAAAACATTGGATCGTGCCACATCACTTATTCTACAGGATCTTACGGAGCCTGTTCATGCATGACATAATTCGGACATGATCATAGAAAAAATTCTCCTCAAGCGAACCGGCCTATCCTATGCTACATAGGGGGATTTACGTGGTGGTTGGATGCGGAGACACGTTTGGTTGTGAATTTCAACGTGGCGGATAAAATAATATATCGGCATGGCCCAATCAATAGTTCAAGTCACACACTCCCATAATCCATCCATCCTCTCTTCGGAGAATCCACTTCAACTATTCTTATCAAATAAGAACTAAACTACTTCGGAGTTGAAGAGAAGTATCAAAAAACATGTCTTATTTTTTCAATAATACATATTTGTAGCAATGAAATACTATTGTTCCTTCCCGATAGGATATATCAGAAATTACAAATATCTATGATCTGTTTTCTCTATAAAATAAAGCTATAACTATAAAGGACCTGAAATACCTTGCTTACGTATCATTGGGAAGTGCATTAACATAAATACGGCAGTAAGAAGAGGCAATACAAAAGTGTGTAAACTATAAAAACGAGTCAAGGTAGATTGACCCACACTAGCACTTCCACGTAATAACTCTACCAAAGGAGATCCTATTATAGGAATAGCGTCAGGCACGCCTGTCACAATTTTTACTGCCCAATAACCAATTTGGTCCCGAGGTAAGGAATAACCAGTTACACCAAAAGATGCAGTCAATACAGCCAGAACCACACCTGTAACCCAAGTTAATTCGCGGGGTTTTTTAAACCCACCTGTAAGATACACACGAAATACGTGCAGAATCATCATTAGAACCATCATACTTGCTGACCATCGATGAACTGATCGAATTAACCAACCAAAGTTAGCTTCAGTCATTATGTATTGAACAGAGGAAAAGGCCTCCGTAACAGTTGGACGATAGTAAAAAGTCATAGCAAAACCCGTAGCTACTTGTACTAAAAAACAAGTAAGCGTGATTCCTCCTAGACAATAAAATATGTTGACATGAGGAGGAACATATTTACTAGTTATATCATCTGCAATCGCTTGAATCTCGAGACGTTCCTCGAACCAATCATATACTTTATTGAGATAGGGAATCCGAGAGGACCCCCCCCCCGAGAACCGTATATGAGAATTTCATCTCGTACGGCTCAAACAGAAACACACAAATACCGATTTTGACGGATATACAATAGAAAGTTCAAAACTTCTTAGCTGCTCGATGCAATTTGTGCCAAAGATAGGAAGTAAAAAAAATCCGAAATCTATTCTTTGTGATACTAATGCCAAAAATATCAAGTTAGCTCGTACACCTTTCTTTTTCTTTATATTGATCGTTCCAGGCCTCTTGAATCTTCTCTTTCCTATTTTTGTTTGTTTTTGTTATTTAATTTGTTGTTTTTTGTGCGTAATGCGGGTCGACTTTTGTTTTACTGTTGATAGGAATTCCCTTGTTAAGACCCTATAAATCAATTAAAACCTCAGATTCATACAAGAACCACGATGATTTAATCCCAAGCTAAATAAAAGGGTTCTTTGAGTAAAAACCATTTGATCATCAATTATTCAATTTCAATGAGTGGATGTAATGACTCAACAAAATCTAGAGAAAGAAGTTGTTCTTCAGATAAAATTCATTTCATAAGTCTAAAGAAAGAAAAATTATTTAATTTAGGAAATACCCATCTGAAATTTTTTTTAGTCCGGTTGCGAGGTCTAAATAATAGGTATGAATCATAGTTAGAATATTTTTTTTTCTTACTTTTTTCTATAATATTCCGTGTTCCAGATATTAGAATAAATATCCGACGGGGTGGAATCATCTTAATAGAGATGACAGGGCCGTTCTCTGTATTATCAATAGGATCAATTATAACAAGTCACACGCTCATATTCCGGAAATACCGAAAAAAGAAATACCACAGTCGAACTACCAAAAAGGTCTATAAATCCAAGTTTTAAATAAATTTTTTTTTGATTGAAAAACTAGAGGTTCATAGTTCTTATAAACCTAACTCATTGAAATTCCATCCAGTAAAACGGAAGAATTATAAATTTCCAAAATAATAGATAGGAATATTGCAAATAGAGCCATTGCAACTCCCATAAGTGGTGTAGTCCCCCAGCCCGGAGCTACTTTACCATATTCTGAATTCAATGGTTTCAATAAACTCCCTACAGTAGTTTGTCTTGGCCTAGATCTAGAACTACCCTCAACGGTTTGTGTAGCCATAAATCCTATTTAATCATTGGTTGAGATCGGTTGACTTTGTATACTATTCCGTTGTAATTGTAAATAAATAAACGATCTTATCGTAGATCCATTGTGATCTTGAAATTTTCTAAAAATGGAAACAGCAACCTTAGTCGCCATCTTCATATCAGGTTTACTTGTAAGCTTTACGGGGTACGCCTTATATACCGCTTTTGGGCAACCCTCTCAACAACTAAGAGATCCATTCGAGGAACACGGAGACTAGACTTGTTGAAGTAATGAGCCTCTTGATATGAGAGCCCATTACTTCAGTTTCTATAATGAAAAATTATTTCATTATTTTTTAGTCGGAACCTTAGGTGGTTCTCGAAAAAAGATAGCGAAAAAAATTATCCCTAAAGTCGAGACTAAAAGGAATGTATAAACCAATGCTTCCATAGATTCGATCGTGGTTTACAATTATAGCTTTCACATCTATTCATTTGATTGAGTGGGATCATTTACCATAAAAAAAGAGGGTAAAGAATCAACGAAAAGAAGTTGATTCAAGTCTCTATTTTTTTCTCGGGTACCCGAGAAAAAAATAGAGATAGAGGATAAAGATACCAGAGCAGTCTTGTATCAAACTACTTGTCTCTTTGTAGTTGGATCTCCAAGTTTTTGGAATGCTCCAAATTCCACTTGAGCATCCAAATCTGGATCAATACCAGCAAAAACATCTCTAAACAAGGTTCTAGCGCCATGCCAAATATGTCCAAAAAAGAAAAGCAAAGCAAACGAAGCATGCCCAAAAGTGAACCAACCCCTTGGACTACTACGAAAAACACCATCAGATTTTAAAGTAGCCCGGTCTAATTCAAAAATTTCGCCTAATTGTGCGCGCCTAGCATATTTTTTCACAGTAGCAGGATCGCTATAATTGACTCCATTGAGTTCGCCACCATAGAACTCAACAGTTACACCTACTTGTTCGACACTATACTTTGATTCTGCCCTTCGAAAAGGAACATCTGCCCGAACAATTCCATCTCCATCTACTAAAACTACCGGGAATGTTTCAAAAAAAGTAGGCATACGACGTACAAAAAGCTCGCGCCCTTCTTTATCTCTAAAGACGGGATGTCCTAACCATCCAACAGCTATTCCATCCCCGCTATCCATTGAGCCCGCTCTGAATAATCCCCCTTTTGCCGGATTATTACCAATGTAATCATAAAAAGCTAATTTTTCAGGAATTTTAGACCAAGCTTCCGATAAACTTAGATTTTCAGCTAGTCCGGCACCAACTCTTCGATATATCTCTTGCTGGAAGTATCCCTGATCCCACTGATAACGAGTGGGACCAAATAACTCGATTGGGGTTGTTGCTGAACCATACCACATAGTTCCAGCAACAACAAAAGCTGCAAAAAAAACAGCAGCGATACTACTAGAAAGTACAGTTTCAATATTGCCCATACGTAATCCTTTGTAGAGACGTTGAGGCGGACGGACACTAAGATGGAATAGGCCTGCCAATATGCCCAGTGTACCTGCTGCAATATGATGAGAGGCGATTCCGCCGGGAACAAAAGGATCAAAACCTTCCGCGCCCCACGCTGGACTTACAGATTGTACTTTTCCAGTTAGTCCATAAGGATCAGACACCCATATTCCAGGACCATATAAGCCTGTTACATGAAATGCGCCAAAGCCAAAGCAAGCCACTCCTGAAAGAAATAAATGAATTCCAAAGATTTTGGGCAAATCCAAAGAAGGTTTTCCTGTACGTTCATCACAGAATATTTCTAAGTCCCAATACACCCAATGCCAGATGGCCGCTAAAAAACACAAGCCAGAAAACACAATATGTGCTCCGGCCACGCCTTCATAGCTCCAAATACCCGAATTCGTTACAGTTCCTCCTGAAATACTCCAACCACCCCATGAATTGGTTATTCCTAAACGAGTCATGAAGGGTATAACGAACATACCTTGTCTCCACATTGGATCAAGAACAGGGTCAGAGGGATCAAAAACCGCCAATTCATATAGAGCCATCGAACCGGCCCAACCGGAAACTAGAGCCGTATGCATTATATGGACAGAAAGCAATCGGCCGGGATCATTCAATACGACAGTATGAACACGATACCAAGGCAAACCCATGGAAATACCCCTTTCTCAAAGAAAAATAGACACTATGTAACTTTATCGCATTGCAATAGACTTATACTATTTACCTAATCTTTTCAGCGAATTCTGTATGAGAAAAGGTTACTTTTTATTGTATTCCGTTGAAAATAACGGCTGAATTCTGTTCGTAAGAACAAAGAGAAGCAGATCTATTCTATACCCGATAAGTACCAATACGCAATGGGAGCATTAGTCCTATTTTGGGGGAATGAATGTATGGATCCTTTTTATTATTCGAACGATCTATCTCTTCATTAAGATTTTTATTTCTTAATTCTATCTTTCTCTAAAAACCTTCGAAGAAGACAATAAACTCATTCTTACGTTTCCATATTAAAGTGAAGTATAGTACTTAAATTTTTTCTTTAATTTAATGCCCATTGGTGTTCCAAAAGTACCTTTTCGGAGTCCTGGAGAGGAAGATGCAGTTTGGGTTGACGTATAGTGCGACTTGTCAGACATATTGGGTCATATGGAATTTCCCCATTTTCTCCCCCGATCGAGATATCCTCTGTTTCGCCCAAGAAATATTGTATTGATTGAAGAATCAATCATGCGTAGCGTGAAGTTAAATTAGATTAATTTAGATTGAGGAGCAATATTCTTAATTAGAAGAATTTATGGTTAACTTGGACTAAAAAAATGGAGTATCCAGGCTCTGCTCATAAAATACCAAATGGGTAATAGTAATATATGTAGAATTACCGCTTGTAGCTATGCATAGAAGATTCTTCTATTTTATTTATTTAATTAGAGAAGTACTCTTAAACTGCCATGTCAACCATTATAATAAATACATTGAATAGTTTTTTGGAGACATGAAACGAATTGAAAAAAAAAACTCGTAGCAAAAAGAAGTGGTACTGAGATCATTTGTCCTATATGTACAACTAGAATTCGGATAGATCTTTCCCCGGAGTAGAACATGAACCTAAAAGAATTCAAAGGGCCCATTCAGGAACAAGAAAATGACATCGTGATTTAAATCTCGACGAAACAATACATCAATGAGAGGTTAATTAAATAAGTTCAGTAAATTCTTTTTTTTTAGGGAAGGGGTAACTTTCTTTTTTTAATGGAAGAAAAAACCCCTTCATTAGAAAAAAAAGAATCTCTTAAAAAAAAGAGAGATAGGATTGGAATCAACACATTGATTCTTTATTTTCGCAATTTTTTTGAACCGTATGCATCCAAAGATGCACGTACGGTTCAAAAGGGATATAATTTTGTCCTAATCAACCGACTTTATCGAGAAAGATTACTTTTTTTAGGACAAGAAGTTGATAGCGAGATCTCAAATCAACTTGTTGGTCTCATGGTATATCTCAGTATAGAAGATGATACTAAGGATCTTTATTTGTTTATAAATTCCCCTGGTGGATGGGTAATACCAGGAATCGCTATTTATGATACTATGCAATTTGTTTCGCCCGATGTACATACAATATGCATGGGATTAGCCGCTTCAATGGGATCCTTCATTCTGGTCGGAGGGGAAATTACCAAACGTCTAGCATTCCCCCATGCTTGGCGCCAATGAGTTTTTATTAAAAAAAAAAGAAGAAGAAGACTATGCCTTCGCCATATTGAATATGAATAATAGGTAATAATAGCATGGCACTTCGAGTTCGATATGAACAAACTATTATTGTTTTTTCTAACACGATATTTTCTATCGAGATAGTAGTATGAAAAAAGGTTATTTCCGACTTGCTCTTCTATGTCGGGAGTGCATTTCAGCGTCACAAACCGTTTTCTTCCACACCAGAAGCCTTTTTTTGATATTTCTCTTACGAAGAAAAGAGTACGAAAAAAAAAAGAAACTTTGGGATTGCTAAATCACAGACGAGATAAATATAGAAAGCAACAGAACCATCATAGTATTTTTTTTTTACATTACAATATGAATGAAAGGAAGGGTGGTAAATGGATCATTCAACAATCTAGATCGGATGGATTCCTTTTTTTTTTTTCTTCGATAAAATAGAAGGGGGAAAAGGAAATTCCATTGCAGAGCCGTATGCAATGCACAAAAGGTGCCTGTACGGTCCGTCGTTCAATTCTATTTTTTTTCTTGTTTTTTTTAGTCCTTACTTTAATCCAATTCTTCAAGATAGAAGAACCGTTCATGCATGATGTTAGATCAATATTATCAGGGTTATGATTCACCAACCTGCTAGTTCTTTTTATGAGGCACAAGCAGGGGAATTTATCTTGGAAGCGGAAGAACTACTCAGACTTCGCGAAACCCTCACAAAGGTTTATGTACAAAGAACAGGTAACCCTTTATGGGTTATATCCGAAGACATGGAGAGAGATGTTTTTATGTCAGCAACAGAAGCCCAAGCTCATGGCATTGTTGATCTTGTAGCGGTCGAAAATGAAACTATTGGGGATTTCGCCTAAATATATGATTCCCTCCATAATTCTATTTTTTCGTGATTTGATATTGAATGTAAATAATTCATAATCATCAATAAATCAGGTTAAGATCGATCTAAACCAACCTATTTTATTATATATATGTATGATATGCCGACAATTAAACAACTTATTAGAAACACAAGACAGCCAATACGAAATATCACGAAATCCCCCGCACTTAGGGGGTGCCCTCAACGACGGGGAACATGTACTCGGGTGTATGTGCGACTCGTTTAGATCATGAGTTCAAACAAAATAAATACAGCAATTTTTCAAGTACCAATCACCAGTACCAAGGAATAAAGATAGATAGGATGGAAAAACTTACTATCTATAAAGCTAAAGATTCATCATCTACCTATATTTTTGTGTATTAAATTTATGGTTTCCATTGGTGCAAATCCAATCACCTCAGTTTGAGATGAGAAGTAATTCCCCATTGGTAGCAAATAGTTATCTATTAAGCGGAGGAAAGAGTACTATAAAGAAGCAAAAAGGTTATGTTCCTATTCTTGAAAGAACGGACTAACAAGGTCAGCTACCTAGCTAACTTTCATAATTAAATGCCGTCACTGTATGGATAACCCTTTTGTGAAAAGAACTATTACTGATTGGTAGAGCTAAACTAAGGAGTGTGAACTATACAAGTTCACAATAACATTTGGTTAAATGAAAGAAAAGGCTCCGGTGTATAGAGAGGACCTCACCGTTTACGAAGTAACCATAGAAACGATGGAACCCACTATTTTTTTTTTTCGCTAGAATTTATTCTTTCCGTTTACCCGGAAAGAATAAAAAATCGTGGTTGGGAAGGTCATAGTAGCAAAAGCCATTGGAATTTATATTTTATATATCGGAATAATCCGTTTTGGTATTAATTAACGAGAGGGGGGATAAGAGGATGACTGAAAGAAAA